AAGCTTGTGGTAAGAATGGGTTTCGTTCCAGTGCCCGGAAATAATATTCCAAAGCCCTTGTATGCTCTCCGTTGCTTGTGTGTATAAGTCCTATGTTATAGAGTATATAACTTCGATCATAGGGATCAATTTCTGGTCGCGTAGCTTCATAATAATTTTGTAAAGCTTCCGCATAATTTCCTTCGGATTGAGCCAACATCCGTTACGGTCGTTCATTCTATTCAAAGAATCTCCGTTCCAGAACCGTACGTGAGATTTTCATTTCATATGGCTCCTCCCTTCTTTCTGCGCATAGTACTAAGGGAAATAATCCATGAAATTCAAATTTGACTATTCTCATTATGAACTGAAAGGAGCTAGTATTTTTACAAGAAATCTCTAGCCAGCCTTCCTGCAAGAGGTTGTTTATTAACACCAACTGTATTAGTACTAGATGGAAATGGTAACTCCAACAATTTCTTTGTCCTCAACGCCCCCTATTTCCAGGAATTAGTCACTTCAACGATCTTTGATGGTTATACGGATACCCAAAGTACGAACGAGATGGATGTTTGTTGTCCCAACCATTCTTGTTAGCCCCGATACCGATAAGGAAAAGGGTAATTTATAACAAAGTTTTCATGTTGTTGATTCCTAGGTGTAGTGCTTCTTCCCCTATGCTGCCTATTGGTACTAGTGGAGTAGGATTGACTCGCAATACGGAACCCATAGGTGTAACCTTTCGCTAAATACTAAAATCAACAATTGAAGCATCCGAGGCTGCATCAATCGAGGATACACGACAGAAGGAATTGTTCTATCTACAAACTTCACCTTCACCAAGCGTGGGTTTATTTTAATAATTTGGTTTTTTCTATCTCGAACCATGTCTCTTTTCTTTCTCGTAATACTGGACCTAAAAAAAAAAAGAATCAAATCGCACCATCTCTGTAATAGGTAAATGCCTTTTTTTCTCCGGAAGTTGTCGGAATTATTCGTAATAAGATATTGGCCACAATTGAAGAGGTCTTATCAATAAAATTTGCATTTATCTGAGATCTTGGCATAATTAACAATCCATTCTATAATTCTTTTCATTACCCTTAGGGTAAGGGGAAAATGATCCCGCAAACTAAAGGAATTGTACGGTACGAAATAACATAAAATAAAAACAGACTAATTCTAAAAAAAGATGTGGACCTTTTGTTTGGATTGGACAAGGAGAGATATGAAATATTGAAATCAGATTCGATTTCATTCGAATTTCGTAGTATAACAATGAACGGAACTATAAATATTTCATCTAAGTTGAATAACCAAGGATTGTACTGCGGATTCTGATAATTCGAGAAGTTTTTATTTGGTTATGATCCAAAGAAGAAACAAAAAACAAAACGAAATAATTTTTCTATAAAAAAATGGATAAGACTAAGGTAAGTATCCGTTTTGTTTTTTGTTTGCATAACATGCATATGCCATGTCATACAATTTAAATATAAAAATACACGGGACGATTCAATAATTTGTATTAGATCCATGGGATAGCTAATGAGCTAAATTTTTGTTGAGAAATAAAAAATTTTATTTGATTTGAAAGGAATTTTTCCTATGGAACTATTCATCAGTCGCACTTGTACTGCAATAATATGAATGACTCGCTATTCACTATTCACTCGGTTTCTGGTCAATAATAAGATTATGTAGGAGAGATGGCCGAGTGGTTCAAGGCGTAGCATTGGAACTGCTATGTAGACTTTTGTTTACCGAGGGTTCGAATCCCTCTCTTTCCGTTTATCTTAATTCACCGACGTTACTGAATCAAATCAAATACCATCATCTCAACAAGAGGACCCTTATTTGATATAAATTCTCGATTCCTAATCACATTACTGTGATACGTAAAATACAAATATCGGAAAAAGAAAGAGCAAAAAATATTACCGCTTGTCCGTTTGTGATAGGTGAATAATAAAAATTCGGACCAAGGCCCTTAGATCTATTTATTTTTATTTCGGCGAAAACAGACAAAATTCTATGAATTTTTCTTTGTTATTTTTGTGAGGTTCAAGTCTGACGGGAATAATATTCTACGACTAACAACTCATTTATTTTCAAACCAATCCATTTACTATCTACTATTTGATTTACTACTCCTTTATATTGGAATGAGTCAAAAGTCAAATGTTTTGGCAATTCCTCGTGGGGGGATAAAGAAATATAATTTTTAATCAGAGCTTTCGATCTTTGTTTATCCTTCGTAGTAATAATATCTCTCGGTTTACAACGATAACTTGGTATATCCACTATACCACCATTAACTAAAATATGTCTATGGTTAACTAATTGCCTGGCTCCTGGAATCGTCGAAGCTATACCCAATCGGAAAAGGATATTATCCAAACGCATCTCGAGTAATTGTAGTAAAACCTGACCTGTTGACCCTTTAGCTTTTCCAGCGATATGCACATATTTAAGTAATTGTCGCTCTGTCAAACCATAATGAAACCGCAATTTCTGTTTT